AGAGCAATTTGAAGAAATGACTTTAAATCTTTGTGTACTGACCCCTAATCGAATTGTTTGGGATTCCGAAGTGAAAGAAATCATTTTATCTACAAATAGTGGTCAAATTGGCGTATTACCAAACCATGCTCCTATTGCTACAGCTGTAGATATAGGGATTTTGAGAATACGCCTTAAGAACCAATGGTTAACGATGGCTCTGATGGGTGGTTTTGCTCGAATAGGCAATAACGAGATCACTGTTTTAGTAAATGATGCGGAAAAGGGTAGTGATATTGATCCACAAGAAGCTCAGGAAACTCTTAAAATAGCAGAAGCTAATTTAAGAAAAGCTGAAGGAAAGAGACAAATAATTGAGGCAAATCTAGCTCTCCGACGAGCTAGGACCAGAGTAGAGGCTGTCAATGCGATTTCAGAACTAGTTGGTGCGTTCAAATAATCAAAAGAAGTTCTGTTTCTAAACCCTATTTTGAATAGAAATAAATAAAAATACAAAATCTATAAAAAAAGAGGGTGGGACAAAAAACTTATTAGATACCATTGACTCCGGTATCTAATAAGTTCTACCTACTATTGGATTTGAACCAATGACTACCGCCGTATGAAAGCAATACTCTAACCACTGAGTTAAGTAGGTCATTTATCATTCCAAAGAGAACCGAATGGGACCCATCCCATCGATGGATTATAAATATCATGTTCCCCATAAGCAATAAGAATCTAAGCAATACCACTCAAAAATGGAGGGTGTTGTATCATACAATATTCATCTTGACAACAAATTATATACATGATAAAATATGCATCACAAGCACTAAGGGCTATAGCTCAGTTGGTAGAGCACCTCGTTTACACGCGCGCCAATGTTTTTCAGGGGAGTCCATCATACAATCCAACAAATGGATCTTATTGAGAAATCGATGTCTTACTCCATAACTTCACTTTAAGAGAACAATAGCCTGACAAATGGTTCGGTCCGATTTGAGTGCCCATTTAAGTACCAAACAGACACCACCATTGATTTGAGATATTGATAAGGTGAATACCAGTACATTCAATGCTAGGCATAATGAGTATAAGGCGCTCAAAAAATCTCTTTTCGTCCTATGAACTTGAAGGTGTATGAAGTTTCATATTGGATTTTTTAAGCCGAACGATAGAGACTTCATTTAACTTAAAACGATCTAGGCCAGAGGCAGACCTACGTCAAGATAACCCCGCCCCTGAAACACTTTGGTAGTGCTCCTGGATCAGAATCCCAAATAATGAATCAGAACACATGGAGCCATCTCCTTATCTTAATCTTATTTTTCTGTCAAGAAAAAATATGGCGGATTGGCTGATATTGCTATCAGTTAATGAAAGAGCCCAGTGCAAAAAAAATGCATGTTGGGTCTTTGAAACAGTTCAGATCATTTTGATAATACTAAGTTTGATCTGTTTTACCGAGAAGGTCTACGGTTCGAGTCCGTATAGCCCTAGAGCCCTATAAAATTCAAATGAATAAAATGAAAATTTGAAATACAAAATTGTAGAATTTTCATTTCTTCATTCTTGTTTGTTGCTTGTAATTAACTGGTAGGTTCATCGAAACCAGATTTGTCCTAGAAACTCACTCGCAGGAATCGTTTAGTTTAAAGCAGAATTTCAAGGGATCAAATCGATCTTTTCCAATCGTGGATAAACAAACCAATCCCTCGTCATTAATCTTCGGGAGGAAATTCCATATGAATTTTCCCGTCCACAATCAAGGGGTTAAGCTAGTGATACTCCTTTTCTTTGGTATACCTAAACTAGACCTAGCGAAGCACACCAACACAAAAGTAAGATATTCGAAATCATGATATGGAAATACCTATGTATTCTCTTACATTTGAGTACTTGTTCTATTCTAAATCATTAAGAAAAAAAACGACAAAAAGACCTCCCGATTATATTCCTAAAAAATCAAAACCTATAAATAATTTTTATAAAAAAATTGCAAATAATCAATAATCTAAATTATTAAACACAAAATACAAATTTGATTTTATTTTGAAGCCGCTTTCTTTAGCAAGAATCCTAGGCGAAAACAAGAAAATTTGTCTAAGCGTAACATATAGAGTTATACTAACTAAAGCAATTAAATAAAATTGAAATAAAAAAATGAAGTAGACTGGAAATCGGATCCCGGGAAAGTCAGTCGATAAATCTTGAAATGAGATATGCCCCGCAATAATCAAAGGAAACTGGATGGTTTGGTCAAAATGAATTCTTCTTTTGACTAACTAGTTATGGATGACTTTACAACTTCAATTTGAATCAACCAATCCGGTCTATTTTCCACGTTCATAGGAGTGCGTCTATGTTTTTGCTTTACGAATATGATGTTTTTTGGGCATTTCTAATAATATCAAGTCTTATTCCTATTTTGGCATTTTTCATTTCCGGGATTTTAGCCCCGATTAGGAAAGGGCCGGAGAAACTTTCTAGTTATGAATCGGGTATAGAACCGATGGGC